GAACTTCTTCGTAGTGGCTTCATTCCATGCCCATTTCATAGGGAACCTCAAAGCGGCTCTATTTCATTATACATTATATTATAAAATATCATTATAAAATTATAAAATAATAAATAATAATAATAAAATAATAATAAAATAATATAATTTATAAAATATTATATCTATATTCCAATTCCATTCATTTAATATCTCTTTGGAATCATTGACATAAGAGATGTCATTTATGGTCTTTTTCTTTCTATATATTTAGAGTCTATTCCATATAGAGTCTATATGAAAGTTAAAAAATCATCATATAATAATCGAGAAATTGCAATACAAAAGAAAAGGAGGAGGTTTGTGATGATTTTGAAATTTTTTCTATTAGGTAATCCATTATCCTTATGCATGAAGATAATGAATTCCGTTGTTATAGTTGGACTCTATTATGGATTTATGACCACGTTCTCCATAGGGCCCTCTTATCTCTTCCTTCTTCGAGCTTGGGTTATGGAAGAAGGAACCGAAAAGCAGATATCAGCAACAACCGGTTTTATTATGGGACAGCTTATGATGTTTATATCAATCTATTATGCGCCTCTGCATTTAGCATTGGGTAAACCTCATACGATAACTGTCCTAGTTCCACTATATCTTTTATTTCATTTCTTCTGGAACAATAAGAAGAACTTTTTAGATTATGGATCTACTACTAGAAATTCAATACGTAATTTCAACATTCAATGTATATTCCTGCATAATTTGATTTTTCAATTATTCAACCATTTCATTTTACCAAGTTCAACACTAGCCAGATTAGTCAACATTTATATGTTTCGATGCAACAACAAGATGTTATTTGTAACAAGTAGTTTTATTGGTTGGTTAATTGGTCACATTTTTTTTATTAAGTGGGTTGAATTAGTCTTATTCTGGATACGGCAAAATCATTCCATTCAATCTAATAAGTACCTTTTTTCAGAATTGATAAATTCTCTGGCTCGAATCTTTAGTATTCTCTTATTTATCACTTGTGTATACTATTTAGGCAGAATGCCCTTACCTATTATTACTAAAAAACTCAAGGAAACCTCAGCAACGGGGGAAAGCGAGGAAAGTGAAGAAGAAAGCGCCATAGAAACAACTTCGGAACCAAAAGAAACTAAACAGGACGAAGAGGGATCCGCCGAAGAAAACCTTTCTTTTGGTTTTGAAGAAAAAGAAGATCCGCACAAAATAAATGAAACGAACAAAATCCCAGTGAATGGAAAAGAAAAAACAAAGGATGAATCTCACTTTAAAGAGACATGCTATAAGGATAGCCCAGTTTACGAAGACTCTTATCTTAATAGGTATCAAGAACAAGAACTTTTGAAATTAGAAAGTCAAGAAGATCCAAATCTTTTTTGGTTTGAAAAACCGCTTGTCACTTTTCTTTTCGACTGTAAACGATGGAATCGTCCATTTCGATATATAAAAAATGATCGATTTGAAAATGCTGTACGAAATGAAATGTCACAATATTTTTTTTATACATGTTCAAGTGATGGAAAACAAAGAATATCTTTTACATATCCACCGAGTTTATCAACTTTTTCAGAAATGATAGAACGAAAGATATCTTTGTACACGACCGAAAAACTATCCCACGAGGATAATTATTGGGTTTATACTAATGAACAAAAAAAGCACACCTTGAACAATGAATTAATAAATCGAATAAAAACTCTAGAAAAAAAAACAGGATCCCTTGTTCTAGATGTGCTAGAGAAAAGAATCAGATTATGCAATGATGAAAATGAAAAGGAATGCTTGCCTAAAATGTACGATCCTTTTTTAAACGGACCATATCGCGGAAAAATTACAAAATTATATTCACGTTCAATCAAGGATGATTTAATAACTTCTACAGATGCGGAGGAGTCCATAGAAATAGTCTGGATAAATCAAATTCACGGTCTGCTTCCTAATGATTCCAAAAAAAAAGAATTTGAATATCCAAAAAATCTCTTTGATGGAGAATTTTTATCGACAAATATTGGTCATTCCTTAACCTCAATCGGCGAAGTCCCATTTGAATCCCCACCCAATCTTAATTTGAAAAAATTGTCTTTATTGGCAGAAGAAAAAAGAATTGATTCAGAAAAGCAAGCAAAATGTTTGCAATTGATATTCGATGTAGTTACAACTGATCACAATGATCAAACAATTAGAAATCCAAATAATCCATTTTTTGGATTTTTTCTCTTACCTTATTCATACTTATTTTTTTTTTTTTTATTTAAGATCAAATATTCAAATTCAAAAAAATTAGAATATAAAATAAATAAAAAAAAGAAAAAAATCCAAAATTTGAAATTATATTATAAACCAAAAGAAAAAAAATAAATTAATAAAAAAATTAATACAAAAGATAAATACAAAAAGAGATAAGACGAGATTCGTCCACCCCCTACTAAATATTTAATTCCTTCACCCGCAAAGAAACTTATAACCCCAACGCTGTTTGTAATTCCATCAATTATGCATCTATCAAAAAAATGAGTTAGTTTAGCTAATTCTCTTATACTCCGGGTTACGACCCTTGTGTAGAAAAAATCTATATAACCACGATTATACGACCAATTGTATACAACATTTACTATTTGGTCCAAAAAAACTCTTTTAGGACGACCTATTTTAACAAATGAATTGATTAAGTCAAAATTTTTGAAAGATGAATAAGCAGACCCATAAAAAATGGATGCTACAAATATTCCGAAAAAAGCTATACTTACTGAAACAAATGCATTTGTCAAAAATTCATACCAGTCTACAGAATAGTCCAAATTTGGGTGTAAAAGATTTTTTGATGGAGCCAACCATTTCGATAATAGATCCAAATCTATTTCCCCTTGACCAAAAGCAATTCCTATGAATCCAACGAACAAAGTGAATACTACCAATATAAGCAAAGGAAATAACATAGTATTGTCCGATTCGTGGGGATACATATAAGTATATTTTTTCAAAAAATGAGTAGTAAAGTATCGCATCCGATTTATTACATTCCCATCAAATTGATATACATTTTTAGAAAAAAAATAAACGCTTTCATTATTATTCATTGTCGTCGTCGAGAAAAGTAAATTTATGTTGACCAACTTAGGTGCTTTTTTTCCCCATAAAGATATTGAATAAAATGAGCTATTTTGAGTTCCACTGTAATTTTGAAAATGAACATGTAAATACCCTTCAAAGGTAAGTAAATACACCCGAAACATATAAAATGCAGTTAGTCCTGTTGTAAAACAAGCAATTACTGCGAAAATTGGTGAATACAACCAACTTTCACTAAGAATTTCATCTTTGGACCAAAAACAAGCAAGAGGCGGAATACCACAAAGAGAAAGTGTACCTAATAAAAACGTAGTTCTTGTAATTGGAACATATCTTGTTAAACCGCCCATAAGAACCATATTCTGACTTTTATCGGGTGAATATCCAACAAGGGGTTCCATTGAATGAATAATAGATCCGGATCCCAAAAACAATAATGCTTTAGAATAGGCATGAGTGATCAAATGAAATAAAGCAGCTCGATAAGAACCTAGCCCTAAGGCTAACATAATATAACCTAATTGAGACATTGTAGAATAGGCTAAACTTCTTTTAATGTCTCTTTGAGCAAGAGCCAAAGTAGCTCCTAATAGTAGTGTTATTACACCTATCAAAGAAATGAGATTCATTATGTAAGGTATGCTTGTGAAAAGAGGAAGAAGCCGAGCCACAAGAAAAATTCCCGCAGCTACCATAGTAGCGGCATGTATAAGAGCCGAAATAGGAGTGGGTCCCTCCATGGCATCAGGTAACCATATGTGAAGGGGGAATTGTGCGGATTTAGCAACTGCACCGAGGAATAATAGGGAGGCACACAGAGTAGCAAATAAAGAATTAACCTCATTATTATGAATCAACTTATTAAATGTTTCGAACAAATTCCGAAATTCGAAACTTCCTGTTATCCAATAAAAACCTAAGATTCCTAATAATAAACCAAAATCCCCTACACGATTGGTTACAAAAGCTTTTTGGCAAGCACTTGCTGCAATTGGTCGTGTGAACCAAAAACCTATTAATAAATACGAACACATTCCTACCAATTCCCAAAAAATATAAATTTGTATCAAATTGGAACTAGTAACTAATCCCAACATTGAAACATTGAAAAAACTCATATAAGCAAAAAATCTCAAATATCCTTGATCATGAGACATATAATTGTCACTAAAAATAAGAACTATAATTCCAACAGTAGTGATTAATATTAACATTATAGAAGTAAGCGGATCAATAAAGTATCCGAACTCTAAAGAAAAATCATTATTGATGGTCCAAGACCATAGATATTGATAAATGAAACTTCCATTTATTTGTTGAATAGACAGATTGGCCGAAAAAACCATAGCTATGCTTAGCAGTAAAACACTAGGAAAAGCCCACATACGACGAACTTTTTTTGTTGCTGTTGGAACAAGTAGAAGTCCAAATCCTATTGATATAGTAACAGGGAGTGGAAGGAAAGGTATTATCCATGCATATTGATATGTATGTTCCATAAGAAAGCAAATTTCAAATTTTTTTCTTATTAATTTAATTGTTTCCGATTCACCAACTCTTATCTATTTTGGAAAGAACAAGAATAAAAGAAATCAGCAAAAAAATTATGAGAAACTCAAAGATTTGAATTCTTAATTGATCTGATTTTTCCCATATATTATTAAATAATTCAAAAAGAAAAGTTCCAATTAGTTTAATCAAATGATATGACCAAATGACTAGGTAAAAATTATTACTCGGTTATTAACTAAAGATAAATTTTTATTAAATTTAAATTAAGATCAAAAAAAAAAAATGAACCTTTTAACCATTCTACCGTTTTAATGATTTATAAACCTATAGTATAGTAAAAAAAGTTCCACCAACACAAAATAAAGGACTTGGTTCAGATATGGATCCAGTATCAGCTAATAACACAATTCAATAAAAAGGAACTTTATTATCTATTATAGTTAAATATAGTTAAAATATTTAAAGTAATTATCTAATTCATTGTGGAACTGATTGATTTAATTCCAATTCAATAGGAAGACTTATGCTTATCGTAAATAGAATCCTACAATATTTCTTATTTGGCATAGAACTGAAATAAGATCAGATATTACTAAAATTACCTTTATCCATCTGGTCTTGTTTAAGAGACTAACTAGAGTGGTTTTATTTAAATTGAAATTTTGAATAGGCACTCTGAAATTGATCAATTAAATTAGTAGAAAATCCAATTTAAATTATTATAAATTAAATTATATAAAGAGATGCAGAAAGAGTCTTAATACTTTTTATTTATTAAATGTGTTATAAAAATATCAGACTAAAATCAAATATGATTTGGAAACTTTTTTGTTCTTTCTGAATGGCAATCAATTTCTTTTTAGTGATAATAAATACCGTAAACACAGATTCAAATGGGTCTATAAAATAAAGATAACAATAACAAAATAATCAATACAAGTTTTTTTGATTTGAAGATTGTATTTATATGTAATAGAGATACAAAAAATCAAAAGCATAAAAAAAAAAAACTCGAATAAGAAAAGATTTTTTTTTCAAAGGAAATTTGCTTTTCTAGTACAAAGACTATATCGGATGTGCACAAAACAAATCAATACAATATATTTTTTTGTTTGTTAGGTAAGAAACTCTTTTTGTATGTTATGCAAAATTGTTATCTATGTAATAAGTTAAGTAAAGTATAGATAATAAATAATGAAAAAGAGCCGATCCTTTTTGAACAATACATGTCTTTCACATCCAATGATAAAAATGACTAACTCTTTATTTTTGAATGGCAGTTCCAAAAAAACGTACTTCTATGTCAAAAAAACGTATTCGTAAAAGTATTTGGAAGAAAAAAGGATATTTTGCTGCGCTAAAGGCTTTTTCTTTAGCGAAATCAGTATCCACAGGACATTCAAAAAGTTTTTTTGTGCGACAAACAAGTAATAAGGCCTTGGACTAATCTTAATTGACATAGTTCAAATAATTAAAACTTTTATTTATTTTATAAGATGAATGAGTCGCATTAAATTAATTTGTGTTTTGTTTTAAATTCTTCAATTCAATATGAGCTAGAACTAACTGTTGTGGTATGTAGAAGAAGATTTTCGCTGTCTACTATAACTATACTGGTTTTAACTATTATCTATTATATTATTTTTCTATTTTTTCTTTTAATTGAAATTAAAAGAAAAAATAGAAAAATACGAAGTTTCATTTTTTTTTATTATACTATCTATAATTTTGATTTTGTGATTTGTTTGGTAAATCCTCCCATAAATGTTATACACAACAAAGAATACTATTTGTAATACAATTTAACGATACCGAGTTACGCAATATGTAATATGTAAATAAAATATTTTAAAAATGAAATTATAACTAATTTAAACAATATTACATTAAATCCTTGAATCTCGACAATTCAAGATGAATGAGCTATTATTATTTCAAGCAAGCCGCCATGGTGAAATCGGTAGACACGCTGCTCTTAGGAAGCAGTGCTAGAGCATCTCGGTTCGAGTCCGAGTGGCGGCATCCTCTAAAAAGAAATTATGGATCCTATAATTTATTTAATTCATGATTTGAATTCTGTAATTGGACTCTTTCTTTTATGATATTTGTAACTTTAGAACATATATTAAATCATATCTCTTTTTCGATCATTTCAATTGTAATTACGATTCATTTGATGACTTTTTTAGTTCACGAAATCGTAGGATTATGTGATTCGTCAGAAAAGGGGATGATAGCTACTTTTTTGTCGATAACAGGATTATTAGTTATTCGTTGGATTTATTCGGGACATTTTCCATTAAGTAATTTATACGAATCATTAATGTTCCTTTCGTGGAGTTTCGCTATAATTCATATGATTCCTAAAATATGGAATCATAAAAATAAAAACGATTTAAGCGCAATAACCACACCAAGTGCTATTTTTACTCAAGGCTTTGCCACTTCAGGTCTTTCAACTGAAATGCATCAATCTGCAATATTAGTACCTGCTCTCCGGTCCCATTGGTTAATGATGCATGTAAGTATGATGTTATTGAGTTATGCAGCTCTCTTAGTTGGATCCTTATTTTCAATTGCTCTTCTAGTCATTACATTTCGAAAAAATATTGAAAGTTTTGGTAAAAACAAGAATCTATTAATTAGGTCATTTTTCTTTGGTGAGATCGAATACTTGAATGAAAACAGAAATTTTTTACAAAATACTTCTTTTTCTTCTTTTAAAAATTATTACAAATATCAATTGATACAAAGATTGGATTATTGGAGTTCTCGTGTTATTAGTTTAGGATTTACTTTTTTAACTATAGGTATTCTTTCTGGAGCAGTATGGGCTAATGAGGCATGGGGATCCTATTGGAATTGGGACCCTAAAGAAACTTGGGCATTTATTACTTGGACCATATACGCGATTTATTTACATACTAGAACAACCAAAAGTTGGCAAGGTGCGAATTCGGCAATTGTGGCTTCTATAGGATTTCTGATAATTTGGATATGCTATTTTGGGGTTAATCTATTAGGAATAGGACTACATAGTTATGGTTCATTCATATTAACTTAGATACAAATTTAATTTAGCATCTAATTGAATAAACTTATTGAAGAATAAATAAAAAAATTCGTCCCACAGATAAAGAAAGTTTGTGTAAGTAAGTTTTTTTGAGAACCATTTAACTCAAAAAGTCAAATGGTTCTCAAAAAAACTTGAGATGTAATGCATCCCATTACAATTCTAATTCACTTCCCATAATGACTTTCTGTTTTATTCATGAAGACTATCTATCATAATAATTAGATAAAATAGCTTGTACCTTGTCAACTGATAATGAAATAACCAAATCAGGATAAATACCAATCGCTATTACGGGTAGGAAGATACAGATCGAAACAAATAGTTCTCGTGGTCCAGAATCTATAAAAAAAGAGTTTGGAAGATTAAATAACTTGTATCCATAGAACATCTGGCGTGACATAGATAATGAATAAATAGGTGTTAATATCATTCCAATTGCCATTACAAAAGTAAGTAGTATTTTTGGTATTAAAAGATATTTTGGACTGGTAATTATTCCAAAAAATACTACTGATTCCGCAACAAAACCACTCATTCCTGGCAATGCAAGAGAAGCCATTGAGAAACTACTAAACATAGTAAAGATTTTTGGCATTGGAATAGATATTCCTCCCATTTTGTCAAGATAAACAAGACGTATTCTATCACAACTTGTTCCCCCCAAGAAAAAAAGGGCAGCACCAATAAATCCATGAGAGAGTAATTGTAAAATAGCTCCATTAAGTCCTGTGTTGGTTATCGAACCAATTCCTATAATTGTGAAACCCATGTGAGATACGGAAGAATAGGCTATTCTCTTTTTTAAATTGCGTTGACCGAGAGAGGTTGAAGCGGCATAAATTATTTGTATTGTTCCCACTATTACCAACCATGGTGAAAATATAGAATGAGCGCGGGATAAAAATTCCATATTGATCCGAATCAATCCATATGCTCCCATTTTTAATAAGATTCCAGCTAGAAGCATACATGTACTGTAATGTGCTTCCCCATGGGTATCTGGTAACCATGTATGTAGGGGTATAATCGGTAATTTGACAGCATAAGCAATAAGGAAGCCAAAATATAATATTATTTCCAATGCTACGGGATACGATTGATTAGCTAATGTTTCAAAATTTAATGTTGGTTCACTGGAACCATATAAACCCATACCGAGAACTCCTATTAAAAGAAAAATGGAACCCCCGGCAGTGTATAAAATAAACTTTGTAGCCGAGTACAGACGTTTTTTACCCCCCCACATGGATAAAAGTAAATAAACAGGAATTAATTCTAACTCCCACATGATAAAAAAAAGTAAAAGGTCTTGAGAAGAAAATAATCCTATTTGACCACTGTACATTGCTAACATCAGGAAATGAAACAATCGCGAATCTCGAGTAACTGGCCAAGCCGCTAAAGTAGCTAAAGTAGTGATAAATCCTGTCAATAAAATAGGTCCTATGGAAAGTCCATCGATTGCCACTCTCCAGTGAAAATCAAAAATATTTATCCATTTAAAATCCTCTTCTAATTGAATTAACGGATCGTCTAATTGAAAATGATAACAAAATGCATAGGTCGTTATAAGGAGTTCCAACAAACATATACCTATAGTATACCAGCGAACTACCTTATTTCCCCTATGTGGGAGAAAAAAAATGGAAGAGCCCGCGAATATCGGAAAAACAATAATTATTGTTAACCAAGGAAAATAACTCGTGGTAAAGACAAGATACGCTTTGACCAGAAAAACCCGTACTCATATTTTTTTTTTTTATTTAATTCTGAGCACGGGTTTTTGTCAGTAAAGAGGAATCAAATGATTCAAGTGGATTTTTTTTTATAACGTATCAGTAAGCTAGGGCCATACTGCGAGTTGTCTCATGCCATAAATAAACACGGACACTCAAAAAATCCGTTGGACAAGCGGATTCACATCTCTTACAACCTACACAGTCCTCGGTTCTTGGAGCGGAGGCAATTTGCTTAGCTTTACATCCCGGCCAAGGTATCATTTCCAAAACATCTGTAGGGCAGGCCCGTACACATTGAGTACACCCTATACATGTATCATAAATCTTTACTGAATGTGACATTGGATCTATAAGCTTCAGTTTTGAACATAAAAAATTTCGATCTGGTTCTAGTAAAATCAATAGTAAATAAATCCATATATTGTAGACACCAGACGAGTCAGTGGTTTATCAGAATTTTTTTTAGAATCTATATACTTCTGGATCTGTTCATGAGAAAAGGGCCAAGAGACTTTGATTTCTATTTCACCAAACATGGTGATACGAATTGTCCATGTTACATGCTAATACTAACTAATACTAATAAAACTATAAAAAACAGTGAATATAACTGCTAATATTAATTATGTTAGTGCTAATTAATCATAATTAGTACTAATTAATCATATTTTATTATAAACTAATAGTTTATTATAAACTATAATAACTATAATATTATATTTATTATATTATGGTATTATATTATATAAATTAAATCAATCATATATAAATTATAAATTAATATAAATTAAATCAATCATAAAAAAAAATTATAGATTAGGTAAAGCTTTGTGATAAGGCATATCCTAATATTTTTTTTATATGATTTTATATTTTTATTCTTATATTATTTCATTTTGTTTTTCTATTTTAGTTTCATTCATATTCAATATATAATTTCAATATTCAAAATATAGAATTTAAATATCAATAATAATTGAAATATCAATACAATATTATAATATCAATACAATATAATATACAATATAAATAATAATATACAATATAAATATAATAATATCAATATAATAATAATGTATATATAATAATAATATATAAAATATATAATTATAATATAAATAATTATAATATAAAAAAGTCAAAAGTAAATTAATATAATAATATTATAGTTATTAATAAATGTATGGTTTGTTTGTATATATTTTATTTATTATCTTGGTATATGTAATTAGTATATGTATTTTTATTTTATTCTATTTATTTATTCTATTTATGAGTATTCAATTTTATGATTATTGATTACAATTTAGCATTAGGACTATTTATTCAATAAATTTGATTGATTGATACGCGTTGATTTTCTGTTACGATAGATCGACGAAACAATCGCTAGACCAATAGCTGCTTCAGCTGCTGCAATAGCTATAACAAAAATCGAGAAAATGTCTCCTTTTAATTGTCGATTATCAAATAAATCAGAAAATGTGACAAGATTAATATTAACCGAATTTAGTATAAGCTCAAGACACATAAGTGCTCTAACCATGCTTCGACTTGTGATCAATCCATAAATACCGATAGAAAACAAATATGCACTCAAAAAAAGTACATGCTCAAACATCATTGACTAACTCCTTATCAATCTCAATTGATTTCAACAAACAATTCAACTGCTTTAAGTTTTTTCTGAAATAATAATTTCAGAAAGTCATAATTCCAGGACAACAGGACAAAAGAAAGCATTCGCAATAGAAGAGATAGAAGAAAAGGTAGAATCAAATACCTTGGAATACTTTTTTTTATATACAGGTCTCTTAGATTTATATCATTCATATATGAACTATAAATATCAAAATATATTAGAAGGGAAATATATGTCCTAACAATAACACATGACAAAAAAAAAAAAAGACCTCTTATTAATCTTAAGTATTTTATTATATTAATACTAAGTATTTAGTATTTAAGTATTTAATTTAGTATTTAATAGTATTTAAGTATTTATTAATTATATAATACTAATTATTATTTACTAATTATTATTTTGACTAATTATTATTGACGAGCCATAGTAATTGCACCTATCAAGGCAACTAAAAGAATTATAGAAATGAGTTCAAATGGAAGAAAGAAATCTGTTGATAAATGAATCCCAATTTGTTGAACATTACTTATAAGGTCCTGCTCTATAATGTGGTTTGATTTTGTGGTCCAAATAATCCCGTACCATGATGTATCTAGGATAGTAGTAATTAGTGAAAAAAGAATACTTGTACAAACCAGCGAAGTAACCCCATCTCCTACGGTCCAAAGATAGAAATCATTGGAATATTCTGAACCCTTCATGAACATCACAGCAAATATGATTAAGACATTTATAGCTCCCACATAAATGAGGAGCTGTGCAGCAGCTACAAAATAGGAGTTCAATAGAATATAGAATAAGGATATACAAACAAGAACCAATCCCAAAGAAAAGGCAGAATAAATTGGATTGGTAAGTAAAACTACTCCTAGGCCCCCTAATATAAGAGCTGATCCCAGAAATACTACAAGAATATCATGTATTGGTCCAGTTAAATCCATTATGTATAATGTATAAAATAAATATAGATAAGTTGAAATTTTTTATGACCTTTTTGAATAATCCAGGAAAAAAGGTTACCCTATTTGTTTTTTTTTTTGTATATGCTACATCCCTAATTGAATTAAATCTTAATGTAGTGTGAATTTATGTAGTGGATTAGTGTGGATATATTTATTTAATTTAGATATATTTATTTTATTATTATTAAATTATATTATTATTATATAATATATTATTTATTATTAATATTATTTATTATTATATAATATATTATTTAAATATTATTATTAAAATATTATTATTATATAAATTTATATTATTTAAATTTATATAATATATATCAAATATATGTCCAAATATATGTCAAATATACAAATATATATCAAAAAAGGGAAGGATCTTACTAATTGGTAATCGTCTTTGAATGAAGAGGTTTATCCTTGTCTATTTTGTTGATTTGAGTTGAATTCATAATTGTTTGAATTGTGTAATCTCCTATTATTGATATTGGTAACCGACCCAATGCAATTTGATTATAATTCAATTCGTGGCGATCATAAGCGGAAAGTTCATATTCTTCAGTCATTGATAAACAGTTTGTTGGACAATACTCGACACAGTTACCACAAAAAATACAGACCCCGAAATCAATACTATAATTAAGCAATTGTTTCTTTTTAATATCTGTTTCCAATCTCCAATCTACAACGGGTAGATCTATAGGGCATACACGAACACATACCTCACAAGCAATACATTTATCGAATTCAAAATGGATTCGACCCCGGAAACGCTCTGATGTGATTGATTTTTCATAAGGATATTGAATAGTTACGGGTAAACGATTTGCATGGGATAAGGTAATCATAAAACCTTGACCGATATACCTTGCAGCTCGTACTGTTTGTTGACCATAATTCATGAATCCAGTCACCATAGGAAACATATAGTATATATCCATGAAATAAAGAAGTTAATATTTCTTTCTCTTGTTTGAGAGAGGTTATGAATCTAGAGTAGTGTTATTGTATTCTGTTATTTATATTTATAGTGAAACAAGTTGGTAAGAAGTTGTCAATAATAGATTACCTAGAGAAATAGGTAAAAGAAATTTCCATCCAAGATTTAATAGTTGGTCCATTCTCATCCTAGGCAAAGTCCATCTTGTTGTGATAGGAATAAACAGGAACAAATAGGCTTTAGCTAATGTAATAAAGATACCAATTGTCATTCCAAGGATCCCCCCCATTTTATTTATTCCGAAAAGTTCCGGAAGAAATATGTACGGAAGAGAGAAATTCCACCCACCTAAATAAAGAACTGTTACAAATAATGAAGAAACTAATAAATTTAGGTAAGAAGCGACATAAAACAAACCATATTTGATACCTGAATATTCGGTTTGATAACCTGCTACTAATTCCTCCTCTGCTTCTGGTAAATCAAAAGGTAATCTCTCACATTCTGCTAGAGAAGAAATTAAAAAAACTATAAATCCTATAGGCTGACGCCACAGATTCCATCCCCAAAAACCATATTTTGACTGTGCCTCAACTATATCAACTGTACTTGAACTGTTAGATAATTATAGTCGGCGATAACATCACTGTTTCCGTCGCTATTCCAGAACCGTACATGAAACCTCAGTTTCATACGGCTCCTCTACGGCCACAAAACAAATAAATATAAGGACTAGCTCGGTATTAACATTAATTATCTATTGGGGAATAAATAGAATAAAGATAGATTGGAGAGTCAAAAATGAGACCGAGGTAATTCTGTTTGCTAGAAAAAAGCGCTTCCGAATTGATCTCATTCTCTTAAAAAGCAATTTTCTTTGTTCAGTAATAATTTATTACTTCAATAAAATACTCATTTTTGTCAATAGACAAGACAGTTCGACCCATCTTTTTTTATTTTATTATATTATTATATTACGAAAAAGAAAGATTTATTATATTCTTATATTACGATTATATTACGAAAAAGAAAGAATTAACCACTAATTCATGAATTATTATAAGATATCTATGGATACAGTAAAGAAAGAATAACTAAAGATATTTTATTATTCACTTATTTTCCCATTCTAATTCTATATATTGATATTGCATTCTGTTTCTTTTGTTCCTGTTCTTGTTTCTCAGAAGAAAGAAGGGTACTCTGAAAAAAGAGGATTAATTCGTTCTTGATAGTCATTTCTTTAATCAGTGAATAGGAGCATACTTTAGATCGGAATCCTATAAGGAAGTACTGCTTTATCATTTCTACCAACTAAAAGCCCTTATTTTGATTCATTTTATTTTATGCATAAATGCCTCTTTTGAGACTTTACATTATCTCTATTACTAATCTTTTGTGTATCTTGGTGTTCCTACTTGTCCACTCATTTTTGATTGATCGCCCATATGGGGTAATACGTACAAAACTATAGTCGAAACTCCATACAGTTGGTCCTTTGTACCCGCTTCAAGACATGAAGACTAATCAAGCAATTTCAACCTTGGGGTAAACAGTTTACACTACTTATGTTTACTTCTACTTTACTCTTGTACATAGGGAATGAGAATGAATTTTCTTACTGCGAATTTATAAGCTGTTTTGTTTCACTCATATGACTATCTAATTTAACCCATTGACCTAAATCTGAATAATGAATAAAAAAATAACTATATCTATTCAATACATTTAATCCCTTTATTAAAAAAAAAAAAAGAAAAGTTCATGTTCTAACGAATCACACGTAGAGATATTGATAACACACATGGAGTTAATGGTATTTCATAACTAATGGATTGAGCAGCAGCTCGTAAACCACCTGAAAAAGAATATTTATTATTCGAACCATATCCTGACATAAGAAGTCCAATAGGAGCAACACTTGAAATGGCGATCCATAAAAAAACACCTATACTGAGATCGGCTAGAACAAGGCGATACCCAAAAGGAATTACTAAATAACTTAGTAAAATAGATATGACTGCTATTGTTGGCCCGGCACTGAACAGACGACTATCTCCTCTAGACGGTAGGAGATCCTCTTTAAAAAGTAGTTTGGTTCCATCCGCTAAAGCTTGAAGAATTCCTAATGGACCGGCATATTCAGGCCCAATACGTTGTTGTATCCCTGCGGATATTTCTCTTTCTAACCACACAATTACTAGTACACCTATTATGATTCCAAATATCAGGATAAAAACAGGGGCAAAGAGCCATATAAGTTCATAAACCTCTTTTAAGAATTCCGATCCAGAAAAAGAATTGATAGTTTGTACTTCTGTTATATCAATTAGCATTTCAACGATCAACTTCTCCCATAATAATATCTATACTACCCAGTATCGTCATGATATCAGCCAATTTCATTCTTTTAACTAGCTGAGGCAAAATTTGCAAATTGATGAAACCCGGCGGACGAATTTTCCATCTCCAGGGGAAAACACTCTGATCTCCTATCAGAAAAATGCCTAATTCGCCTTTTGGGGCTTCCACTCTGACGTAAAGTTCTTGTTTTGACAATTCAAAATTGGGCGAAGGTTTTTTACTAATGAATCTATATTCAAACTCATTCCATTCAGAATCTTTTGCTCTATCAAGGCGTCGGACTTCTAAATTTTCATAAGGTCCCCCCGGAATTCCTTCTAGAGCCTGTTGAATAATTTTTATGGATTCCGTCATTTCACTGATTCGTACTAAATAACGAGCTAATGAATCTCCTTCTTTTTGCCATTGGACTTCCCAATCGAATTCATTGTAACACTCATATTGATCAACTTTACGAAGATCCCATTGGATTCCGGAAGCTCGTAACATTGGTCCCGATAAGCCCCAATTTATTGCTTCCTCTCCCCCAATAATGCCCACTCCTTCAACTCGTTCCAAAAAAATGGGATTTAGCGTAATAAGTTTTTGATATTCCTCAACTCCTGTTAAAAAATAATCGCAAAAATCCAAACATTTATCTATCCAGCCATGAGGTAAATCAGCAGCTACTCCTCCGATACGGAAATAATTATGCATCATTCGCATACCGGTGGCAGCTTCAAATAGATCATATATCAATTCCCTCTCTCTGAAAATATAGAAAAAGGGAGTCTGTGCACCAATATCTGCCATAAAAGGTCCAAGCCATAACAAATGAGAAGCTATACGACTCAACTCTAGCATAATTACTCTGATATAGCTGGCTCTTTGAGGTACTTGAATATTTCCCAATTGTTCTGGTGCATTTACTGTTATTGCTTCTGTGAACATAGTAGCTAGATAATCCCAACGCGTTACATAAGGCAAATATTGTACAATTGTTCGGTTTTCCGCAATTTTTTCCATTCCTCTGTGTAAATAACCTAGTATGGGTTCACAGTCAATAACATCTTCACCATCGAGAGTAACGATCAGCCGAAGAACACCGTGCATTGATGGGTGGTGAGGACCCATATTTACTATCATAAGATCTTTTCTTGTAGCCGGTACAGTCATATCTTTTTTCCCCGATTCATTATTCTATGAATTTTTCAAAACCAGGTTCGTCAAAATAAAACAAAAAAATATAAAAATCTAAAAAAAAATTCAAACAAATCCTCGAATTAACGAGTTTTCGGCTCCCGAATATCCAACTGACCAATTAATTTCTTATAACGTACTCTATTTTTCTTTGACAAATATGCCAGCAGCCGTTGACGTTTTCCCAGAATTATTTGTAAACCTCTCTGAGATAAAAAATCTTTTTTATGCAATTCTAAATGTGAAGTAAGTCTCCGTATCTTATTGGTGAAACTGAATACTTGAAATTCGATAGATCCCTTGTTTTCTTCTTTTTCTTCTTGTTCTTGTGAAATAATTGAGATAAATGAATTTTTGACCATAAAAGAATTTTCCATTTTTTTTTTTACTGATCAGAAATAATAATGCCGGCGTAGACACAAAAAGGATTTCCTCTTACTCTTATATATATATATATACGATTTTTCTATCCAAATCAAAGTAATAAATCAAAAAAATTCTAATTTGATTTGGATAGAAAGGTGTAATCTATTTCTGCACTCACAAAAGAAAACGATTTCGTTGTATTGTACCTAAGAAGATTTCGCCGATTCATTTCTAGATTCAGTTGATAAGCCGTTAAATTCAGTATCATGTATCATAATGTAACACAACATGTGTGTATATCGTCCGGCCTTCGTATATTGAATGTCTTACTCACGTACTACACACTATACTATGTCATAATTTACACTATATCATGATTATTGATTATTTTTATATTATAATGATTATATAAGTATAATATTTTAAATGATTATATAAGTATAATATTTTAATATTTTTTTTTTATGTAAATTAGAAATTTATATATAATATATAATTTATATAATATAATTTATTTATATAATATAATTTATATTTTTTTATATTTATTATTTATTTTGATTTTAATTTATTTTATATTATTCTATTTATATTATTATTATAATTATATTATATAATTATATTATTTATTATTATAATTATATTATTTATTATTATAATTATATTATTATTATAAAAAATATTAATAATATTAATAATAAAATAATTTAATAATAAAATAATATTAAACTATTTTATTTATATAATTTATATACTATTTTTATATACTATTTCAAATTTATATACTATTTAAATAGATTAAATAGACTTTAATAATATACTATTAATTAATTCTGAATTGTGGATACATCTGTATTCTTGACATACTGAAACGACTACCATTATTGGTATCAAACCAATACCGATTCATACAAGCTAAATCTTCTAATCGATAATTAGGCCAAAGAAACAATTTTAATTTAATTAATTTATTTTTATTTGCATTTGTATTAGAATGTTTGTCCTTTTTCAAAAACTGTTCACAGTTCCTTACGTTGTTTTCATTGAAAAATATTAGATTTCTATCTATGTCTGCAGCATTCTCCTTCCAGGAATTTAAACAAATTAGAATTCTCAACTCTCTACGACGTCTAGTAGATAGAATATTTTCAGGAACAAATAAATCATAATTATTTTTATCTTCACTCACAAGCATAGTGCTATGTTGTGAAATGGATTTCTCAAAAGGACTTTTATCAAGATATTTTTCTTTTATATATCTTCTATCCGTTTCAGTTTGTTGTTTACTCTTACTGACCAATGAAATACCTATGGTTTGATATAGAATAAATTCTTCATCCCATTTTTTAGAGAGACGAACCGGTTCAATAATAAATATTCCCTTTTTTATCAATTCTGTAAGAGATAGATTTTTTTGAATCGACATTACATCTAGACGCATCTCTCCTCTTTGAATTGAGGATATAGCAATTTTGTTTAGATTTATCAGTCTAAGTAGTAGACAATATACCTTGATATTGTTGATCATTTTTTCATTCCAAGAATCAGCCCATTTTAATTGAAAAAGGAAATATTTTTTCAGGAGTAAATCTAGTTCTGTTTCCTTCTTACTCTTGAATTGTTTTTTCTTTGTACTTTTAATGGTGGATCGCGTGTCAATTTTTTCAACATCTTCTTTTTTCTTTTGTTTTTGTGTATCTTGTTGTGTATCTGATCCAAGATCCTTTTGGTTTAGCTTTTGTTTTTTTTCTTGTTGGTTCCAATTCTCTAATTCAAGATATTCTTTAGATCGTAGATTAAGATCCTTTTTTTGATTTCCGTTGATGTTCTTATTTTGACTAATATTTGTATTTCTATGAATGTTTAAAAGAAGAAATTTTATTGGTATAATCCATGGTTTAAGCTTATACGCATCATAAGGTAGTCCAAATTCTGGGAAGAACAAAGATTCAAAATTGGATATGGGACGATATAGCCTTTCTTTATTCATTCCCATCCAATCAAAAAGTTTTTTTCTTTTATTGGATAGTTTTGTTTTTTGATGAATCGCGGGAGGATAAATATCCTTATTATAAATTTTTTGATAATTATTAGTTCCAGCTTTAGTATTTTTATTAATCTTGGTACCAATATGCATATTAGTCCAGGTATCAATATCGATATTTTTTCTAAAACAAAACCGGAGAATTCTACAATTAAAGTATTTTCTATCCAGATTTTTTTCTCCATATAGACTAGATTCTTCTTCTAGATAATCACTAATATCTATACCTACTAGTACATAAAATGATTCGGGTTTCCGTATTTTCTGTGTATTGAAATTATATGGAATCTTTTTGTCTCTGTTTACTTGTAATGGCGATGCATAAATATATGAGTCCCCCCCATCCTCATAATTCATATATTTATGTGCCAGAAGATCATATTTGTAGTTTTTTTTGAATTTTTCTTTTTGTCCTATCCATGAGTCTATTCCGTAATAATTTTGTTTCACGTAATGAATTAATTGGGTTTTTTTATATGAATCCAACAATATTATTGAGTCTTTTTTTTGAGCTGTACAACGTTGATTGACTCTATTTCTCCATTTTTGTGGTACTAATTGAGACCATTGAGTTTGAGATAAACTGTATTGATAATGACTCTTTAACCAGTTTTTCCATTCATTCATTCCAGACTTATAAGCTTTATTATGCTTTGGTTTGGAATCAAATAGTCCTTGTGTCCCACAAAAATCCTTGATTCTATCTTTAAGAAAAAGATCGATCCCGTGATATTGAAGTACAGATTTCAAGTAATACTTGTTATTAACTTGAACTTGTGATAATGTATAAAATACATATGCTTGTGACAAAGAGGATAAGTCACAATAAATGTTTGAATTCTTATTATTAATATTAGAAAGCGACTTTTTCATTGTCGAAATAAAGTGAATTGTATTTTTATTTGTTTGATCAACCCCTTTTTGATTTGTTTCCTCGTGGAATTTATTGATCATTTTTTTTGTTGATTCAAGGAAAAGTTGTGCATTGGTTCTAAGAATGTTAATGGTACATAGAAGGATATCGCTGTATATTTTCTCAATGAAATATTTGAGAAAGTAGTATAATTTACGTATTAATCGGGTACTCTTTCTTTTGAATATTTGCCAAATATGTTTTTGCAATTCTGAATTTTTATCAGCACAATTTGTCTTGTTAAGGCTAATACTTATATCTGGAGTTAGAACTTTTTTTTTCTTGTCTTTTGTGATTTGTTCTATTTGATTCCCGATTGTGGTTGTCCTATCAGCAAGATCTTTTATTTCTTTTTCTATAAGTGAATGTTTTGTCCAATTCGTAGATCGAATTAGAATGGTTGATTCGTCGGTAATCTTATTACTGATTATAGAATCTTTTCCATTTTCATATACTTTAACTTTCCAGAATTCAAATAAGAAAATTGGGTTTATTTTTTCAAGTTCTTTCATTATTCGTTTTGTAACTAGAACTATTTTGCTAACCCATCTTGTTTTTTCTTTTGAAATCTTTGAAAACCATTTTTTCGTTTTTTTAGAAACTCTTAGAACTAGAGAAAGATAAAATGTTTTTTCCACTTTTCTAATTTTTTTTTTTAGCTCTTTCGAAATAGGTTCAAAAAAAGAAGGTTGTTTTCGAGGAGAACCGAAGGGGAGTTCCGCTTCTCTTCCCCAGACTGTTAAAAAACAAAAATTGTCTTTTTTACCTTTTTTTTTCATTGTATCTCTATGATGGGATCGTACTTTAGATTTTCGCCAAGGTTTCAGACGGAAAGGAAATAGAATTTTTATCTGAATACCATCTGTTAACCAATCTTTTGGAAATTCTGTTTCTGATAATTGAACACCATTATAAGTACATTTAACATGCATTTCTCTATTCCAATCTTTCAAATCCTCGTACCACTCGGGGAATTGAAATAATAACATACGGCCAACATTTTTAGCTATTATCAATGAAGGCAATACAATGTATTTTCTAAGAATCGATTGGGTTACTAACATCGAACCCCTTATTGTTTGAGCAAATATAATGTTATCCCAAGTTTCTGATATTGTTATACGTTCATTTTCCTCTTTTTTTTCCTTGTTTTTATTATCTGTTTCTTTTGTCTCTTCCTCCTCAGAAATTTGAAATTCCAATTCTCTACCCACCCAATCCCTAAAAACGAGATTCATCATTTCGGAGATATCAAAAGAGAAAAAAAATGTTTTATCTATTTGATCCAAAAAAAGTGGCGAATGCGCATTTGCTTGAAACATTTCCCAAGTAACTGTTTTACGTCTTTGAGCACGCATGGATCCTTTGATTAGATCCCGACGAAAATCCGATTGTTGTGAGTAACGTATTAAAGACACCTCTTCCGCTTGATCATTATTACTAGTCTTACTAATAGTATTTTCATTATCACTAGTATTACTAATAGTATTCCTAGTTTCGTCCTTATCAGTATTTGTAGTTTCGTCCTTATCAGTATAAATTACAACACGTTTGGCTTTTCTTGAACGAATTTCATGATCTTCCGTTGATTTTTCTTCATTTTCTTCTTCTTCTTCTTCTTCTTCTTCTTCTTCTTCTTCTTCTTCTAAATCTAAATCCTCGGTCAATTTGTATGACCATCGAGGAACCTCTTTTCTGATTTCTTCTATTTCAGGTTCAGGAACAAAAAATGGATTATTTGGATTTCTAATTGTTTGATCATTGTGATCAGTTGTAACTACATCGAATATCAATTGCAAACATTTTGCTTGCTTTTCTGAATCAATTCTTTTTTCTTCTGCCAATAAAGACAATTTTTTCAAATTAAGATTGGGTGGGGATTCAAATGGGACTTCGCCGATTGAGGTTAAGGAATGACCAATATTTGTCGATAAAAATTCTCCATCAAAGAGATTTTTTGGATATTCAAATTCTTTTTTTTTGGAATCATTAGGAAGCAGACCGTGAATTTGATTTATCCAGACTATTTCTATGGACTCCTCCGCATCTGTAGAAGTTATTAAATCATCCTTGATTGAACGTGAATATAATTTTGTAATTTTTCCGCGATATGGTCCGTTTAAAAAAGGATCGTACATTTTAGGCAAGCATTCCTTTTCATTTTCATCATTGCATAATCTGATTCTTTTCTCTAGCACATCTAGAACAAGGGATCCTGTTTTTTTTTCTAGAGTTTTTATTCGATTTATTAATTCATTGTTCAAGGTGTGCTTTTTTTGTTCATTAGTATAAACCCAATAATTATCCTCGTGGGATAGTTTTTCGGTCGTGTACAAAGATATCTTTCGTTCTATCATTTCTGAAAAAGTTGATAAACTCGGTGGATATGTAAAAGATATTCTTTGTTTTCCATCACTTGAACATGTATAAAAAAAATATTGTGACATTTCATTTCGTACAGCATTTTCAAATCGATCATTTTTTATATATCGAAATGGACGATTCCATCGTTTACAGTCGAAAAGAAAAGTGACAAGCGGTTTTTCAAACCAAAAAAGATTTGGATCTTCTTGACTTTCTAATTTCAAAAGTTCTTGTTCTTGATACCTATTAAGATAAGAGTCTTCGTAAACTGGGCTATCCTTATAGCATGTCTCTTTAAAGTGAGATTCATCCTTT